GCACCTACTCTAACTTTCGTGAGACACGCGAGAAACGATAATAAATCTCGTCGTTAGTCGTTCTACTAAGTATTCATATAAGTATTCATATGAAAATAAAAGCCTTATCTTAATAGTATTTAGACTTAAGAGTCTTTATCTTTTATCTTATAGTAAGAGTATAGGTATATTTATTTTCTTTTTAGAGTATACTAATAAGACTTAGACTTTTCTGACTTTTCTTATACTATACTTCACCTAGGCACTTATCATTCATTGGCGGGGGAAAACTTTTATGATAAAGAACGAAAATAGAGAAGCAAAAGTTTTAGCTCAAAATATATGTATGTCTGTTTTCAAAGCACGAAGAGTAATTGATCAGATTCGTGGACGTTCTTATGAGGAAGCACTCATGATACTAGAACTAATGCCTTATAGGGCATCTTATCCAATCTTAAAATTAGTTTATTCTGCAGCAGCAAATGCTAGTCATAATATGGGTTTGAATGAAGTTGATTTATTTATTAGTAAAGCTGAAGTCAATAGAGGTACTATTGTAAAAAAGTTAAAACCCCGGGCTCGAGGACGTAGTTATCTGATAAAAAAAACCACTTGTCATATAAAGATTTTTTTAAAAGAAAAATCTAAGATTTAGATTCCTATTTAGAAAAAAAATGGATGGAAAAATAATAGAAAAATATGGGACAAAAAATAAATCCACTTGGTTTCAGACTTGGAACAACTCAAAGTCATCATTCTTTTTGGTTCGCAAAACCAAAAAATTTTTCCATGGGTCTACAAGAAGATGAAAGAATACGGAATTGTATTAAGGACTATGTAAAAAAAAATAAGAAAATATCCTCAGGTTTCGAGGGAATTGCTTATATAGTAATTCAAAAAAGAATAGATTTGATTCAGGTCATAATCTATATTGGATTTCCAAATTTATTAATAGAAGGACGAACACGGGGAATCGAAGAATTACAGATGAATGTACAAAAAGAGTTTCATTCTTTAAACCGGAGACTCAACATTGCTATCACAAGAATTGAAAAACCTTATGGACAACCTAATATTCTCGCAGAATATATAGCTTTACAATTAAAAAATAGAGTCTCATTTCGAAAGGCAATGAAAAAAGCTATTGAATTAACTGAACAAACCGGTACAAAAGGAATTCAAGTGCAAATTGCAGGACGTATCGACGGAAAAGAGATTGCACGTGTCGAATGGATCAGAGAAGGCAGGGTTCCCCTACAAACAATTCGCGCTAAAATTGATCACTGTTCCCATACAGTTAGAACTATCTATGGAATCTTAGGTATCAAAATTTGGATATTTGTAAACCAAGAATAAGAAAATAAGAATAATGGAACTTTCTTTATCTTGCCATTATGTTTATCAATAGAGAAATTTAGAAAATATTTTCTTATTTTTTTCTTAATCAAAGAAAAACGAACAATTAGAATTCTATAAGGTTGAATAAAAATTTGATTTACCTTTTATTTAAATTTTAGTATAATTGCTATGCTCAGTGTGTGACTCGTTAGTTTTTTCTTTAGAATTGAGAATTGAGACTGAAAAGAAAAATAGGCTGACCACACTATAAACTTAATAACTATCAAAACTAAAGAAACTCAAAACTCATAACCAACTTATTGCTTCGTATTGTCGAGATCCCAAGAAACAGTTACTATATGACTGAATCAATCATATAGTTGTAGCAACTGAAATCATTTTCATAAAAAAGAAATCTGATTCTGAATTGTGAAAAAAAAAGGGATGTGGAAAAAGGAAGGGTGATAGAAAGAGAGAATAAAGATCTAAATGATATTAAATGATATATGATTCCCATATGTATGGTTTATGAAGAATTAACCCATAAAAAAGGCAGTGTTATAAAGCATCAACATTAATATACAATAAAAATAGAATAAAATAATAATATAACGAATCTAATCAATATGGATAATATTGTCTATTATCTATGTAAGTATGTAATTAAGATAGAAAAAGAAAGAATCTAAATAATAGAAAATAGAGAAAAATTGAATTGAGCTTCGGGTTAAGAAAAACTGAGGAGATTGACTCGGAAACAAATAACAGATTCTGTTGATAGCTCCATTGCAGAGTTCAGGCCTAAGTATTAATAGAGAAGTTATGGGAACGATGGAACCTGTGATTACATAGGATTTTCTTGAAAACGAATCAATCCTAAGGATTCATTGGGTAGGATGGCGGAATGAACCAAGAAAAAATGGATTTCTTCTGAATGGTCATGAATAATTGACCCTACAAATGAAGGAGAAAAGAGTTAATATTCGCCCGCGAAACCTTTCTTTATTTTTATTTCATTTAAAGAATTTCATTTATTGGATGACTATTCGCGTGATTAAATAGAGGTAAAGAAAAAGACTTTAGAGATTCTGCTAAAAGAAAGAAGCATTCTTTTTATCTATATACTTTTTATCTATCTATTTTATCTATATTCTATATATTATAATTAGATCTATATATAAAATATCTATATAATATAAAAAAACACGCCTAGTTATCTAGTTATATATACAGCCTACCTATGTAACAAATTAAATATAAAAAAATTAGTATATTCTTTCTTTTGTCTTTTGATAGAATAAAATACATATTTCTATGTAATATGTAATTTTATTGAATCATCTCATTCGCGAGGAGCTGGATGAGAATAAATTCTCATGTCCGGCTCTGCAGTAGAGATGGAATTCAGAAACAACCATCAACTATAACCCTAAAAGAACCAGATTTCGTAAACAACATAGAGGTAGAATGAAGGGAATATCTTGCCGAGGCAATCATATTTGTTTTGGTAGATACGCTCTTCAGGCACTTGAACCTGCTTGGATCACAGCTAGACAAATAGAAGCAGGGCGAAGAGCAATGACACGATATGCACGTCGTGGTGGAAAGATATGGGTACGTATCTTTCCCGACAAACCTATTACTGTAAGACCTACAGAAACACGTATGGGTTCGGGCAAAGGATCCCCCGAATATTGGGTATCCGTTGTTAAACCGGGCCGAATAATTTATGAAATGAGTGGAGTATCTGAAGCTGTAGCCAAAGCTGCTATGGAAATAGCTGCATGCAAAATGCCTATACGAACTCAATTTGTTATTTCAGGATAGGTCATAAGTAAAAGAAGAAGGGGAGTATTAAGAATAAAAAAACAACTACGGATTTCTTTATCTCTGGACAGACAATATTTCTTTTTTCCATTATCTTGAAATAAGAGATTAAAAAAAAATGATATGATTCAACCTCAGACCCTTTTGAATGTAGCGGATAACAGTGGAGCTCAAAAATTAATGTGTATTCGAATCATAGGAACTGGTAATCACCGATATGCTCATCTTGGCGATGTTATTGTTGCTGTAATCAAAGAAGCAGTGCCCAATATGCCTTTAGAAAGATCAGAAATAATTAGAGCTGTGATTGTACGCACATGTAAAGAACTCAAACGTGACAACGGCATGATAATACGATATGATGACAATGCAGCGGTTATCATTGATCAAGAAGGAAATCCAAAAGGAACTCGAATTTTTGGTGCAATTGCTCGAGAATTGCGACAGTTGAATTTTACTAAAATCGTTTCATTAGCACCCGAAGTCTTATAGATGAAAATAAGATATATCCTATCTTTCTATCTATATATCTATATATAGAATATATATAGAATAGTATATTAGAATATCTGAAATAGATCCAATTAATAGATTGTGTGTGTCTCATGCATATATTTGAAATTTCTAATAATTTTTGAGAATCTAGAATAATGAAAAAAAAATAATTCAATAAAAAATAAAACAAAAAAGAAGCATGTTGACTATATTAAAATTAGGGGCACCAATAACTATAGTTCGTCATGGGTAGGGACATTATTGCCGATATAATAACTTCTATAAGAAATGCTGACATAGATCAAAAGGGAATAGTTAAAATAGTATCTACTAATATCACTAAAAACATTGTGAAAATACTTTTACGAGAAGGTTTTATTGAAAATGTTCGAAAACATCAAGAAAGTCAAAAAAATTTCTTGGTTTCAACCTTACGACATAGAAAGACTAGGAAAGGTAAGAAAATAAATTTAAAACGTATCAGCCGACCTGGTCTACGAATATATTCCAACTATCAACAAATTCCTAAGATTTTAGGTGGAATGGGAATTGTAATCCTTTCTACTTCTCGAGGTATAATAACAGATCGAGAAGCTCGATTAGAAAAAATTGGAGGAGAAATTTTGTGTTATATATGGTAATTCTCCTAGGATACCCTAAATTTATCTCGAACTTACTATTTGTAAAATAGAGAGGAGAAGTGAATTATAGAACTCTTCCTCTATTAGTTAATACTTAAAGGGGGTTCCCTAGAATGAAAGAACAGAAATTGATTCATGAGGGTTTAATTACTGAATCACTACCCAACGGTATGTTCCGAGTTCGATTAGATAATGAAGATCTAATTCTAGGTTATATTTCAGGGAGAATCCGGCGAAGTTTTATACGTATACTACCCGGAGATAGAGTCAAAATCGAAATGAGTCGTTATGATTCAACCAGGGGACGTATAATTTATAGACTTCGCAAAAAAGATTCGAACGATTAGATCATTCTTTTAAACATCCTTTTCGTAGAGATATAATTCAAAGTTCAAAAATGCAATAAACTGATTTTTGTTTTCAAAATTCAAAAAAAAAAAGAGATTTAGAATGAAAGTAAGGAATGATAAATATGAAGATAAGGGCTTCTGTTCGTAAAATTTGTGAAAAATGTCGCTTGATTCGTAGGCGGGGGCGAATTATAGTTATTTGTTCCAATCCGAGACATAAACAGAGACAGGGGTAAAGAACTTTTTCATTTTTCTTTTGAAAAGAAAATCCATTTACATGTAAAAAGAAATAAGAAAGGATTCGTTTTCATATGAAATGGATATCCTCGTCTCTTTCTGTAGATTTCTGATTCTTTTTTCTTTTATTCTTAATCTAAAAAAATATGACAAAACCTATAGCAAAAATTAGTTTACGTAAGAATGCACGTATTGGTTCAAATAAGAATGAACGTAGAATACCAAAAGGAGTTATTCATGTTCAAGCGAGTTTCAATAATACTATTGTAACTATTACAGACGTACGAGGTCGAGTGGTTTCTTGGGCTTCCGCAGGTACTTCTGGATTTAGAGGCACAAGAAAAGGAACACCCTATGCTGCTCAAGCCGCAACATTTAATGCTATTCATACATTAGTTGATCAGGGTATGCAACGAGCAGAAGTTATGATAAAAGGTCCAGGTCTCGGAAGAGATGCGGCATTACGAGCCATTCGTAGAAATGGGATACTATTAAGTTTCGTACGTGATGTAACACCCATGCCGCATAATGGATGTCGCCCCCCTAAAAAAAGACGTGTATAGAAATAAGAATTCAAGAGATTCCAAGAGAAATAAATGATTCAATGATTCTGATCCAATAATTCTAAATAAAAGAAAAATACTAGTATGGTTCGAGAAGACGTAGTAGGATTCACTCGAACACTACAGTGGAAATGTGTTGAATCAAGAGTAGACAGCAAGCGTCTTTATTATGGTCGTTTCGTTCTGTCCCCGCTTATGAAAGGTCAAGCCGATACCATAGGTATTGCCATGCGAAGGGCTTTACTTGGAGAAATAGAAGGAACATGTATCACACGTGCAACATCTGAAAATGTGCTGCATGAATATTCTACGATAGCAGGTATTGAAGAATCAGTACATGAGATTTTACTCAATTTGAAAGAGATTGTATTGAGAAGTAATCTTTATGGAGTTAGGAACGCATCCATTTGCGTCAGGGGTCCCAAATACATAACAGCTCAAGATATCATCTCACCACCTTCTGTAGAAATAGTTGACACGACACAGCATATAGCTAACCTGACAGAACCAATTGATTTGTGTATTGAATTACAAATCAAGAGAGATCGCGGATATCGTATGAAATCCACAAATGACTCTCACGATGGAAGTTATCCTATAGATATTGTATCTATGCCTGTTCGAAATGCGAATCATAGTATTCATTCTTATGGGAATGGGAATGAAAAACAAGAGATACTCTTTATAGAAATATGGACAAATGGAAGTTTAACTCCTAAAGAAGCACTTTATGAAGCTTCTCGTAATTTGATTGATTTATTGATTCCTTTTCTACATGCAGAGGAAGAGGACATGAATTTCAAGGAAAATGAAAACAGATGGAATCTACCCCTTTTTTCCTTTCAAGACAAATTAACTAATCTCAAGAAAAACAAAAAAGAAATTCCATTAACATGTATTTTTATTGACCAATCAGAATTTTCTTCCAGGACCTATAATTGTCTTAAAAGATCCAATATACATACATTATTGGACCTTTTGAGTCACAGTAAAGAAGATCTTATGAAAATGGAATATTTTCGCACAGAAGATGTAAAACAGATATTGAGCACTGTACAGAAGCATTTTGCAATAAATTTACTTAAGAAAAAGTTCTAATTTTAAATCCATTGGTTTCTTTTCATTTTTTCTTTTTTAGAAAGAAAAAAAATAGAAGAAGTTTTGAATCTCCGACACAGTACATATATTTGCAGAATAGATCATAAAAAGATTGATGTATCTAAGGAAGATCCAGAAGGGGATCTTCCTTAGATATCTATGTTGTGGTATTTAACGGTTTAATCTTTAATCAATTTGAAAAAGACCTAAAGTTAAGGATTTCTCAATAGGTAAAGTTGCTCCAATCCCTAACCAAAGAGCTACTGCGGTACCGATCAAAAAGACTGTTGTGGCTACTGGACGACGAAATGGATTTTGGAATTTATTGACATTCTCCAAAAAAGGTACTGTCAATAATCCTATTGGTACTGAAACCATTAAAAGAACACCCAATAACTTATTGGGTACTGTGCGAAGTATTTGAAATACGGGAAAGAAGTACCATTCGGGTAATATTTCCAACGGAGTTGCAAACGGATCCGCCGGTTCACCGACCATTGACGGCTCTAGAACTGCTAAGCCCACATTACATGCAATAGTGCCTAGAATTACTACTGGAAAAATATATAAAAGATCATTGGGCCATGCAGGTTCTCCATAATAATTATGTCCCATCCCTTTAGCCAATTTAGCTCTTAATACAGGATCATTCAAATCGGGTTTCTTTGTTATTTGGATAGGTGAATTCTTGTGGATCCATCCCCCAAAGGAACCGGACATGATAATTTTTTATCATCCGGCTCGAGCAAGAATCAAAAGAATAACAGAAATAGATTCATAGAACATAAATAGGTCCATAGAAAATCTATATTTCATACATATCTACATAGATAATGTAGAATGATTCTATGTAAGAAAAGATTTATAAAATTACATTTCCCCAAGTTTCAACGATTCATTATTCATTGCAAAGAATTAAGTTCTGGCAACAAGGAAATGCTCAATATCCAAGTCGGCTTACAAATTAGATCATGATCAAGTGCTTTTTGGATTGTCTCATGTCTTTTGATTAATATTTATCCCCATAATATCTTGATTGTATTACATACAAAAATACAAAATTTTTACTTGTTACTAATAAAATCTTAGCCCTTGTTCTTCTTTAGATCCCTTATTTAACTCCGATAGTATTATAGATCAGGGTTGATGCAGAGGAAATGAATGCATCTACATACTATAAAAACTTACTAAGATTACTATCCAATGATACTATCAAATTAATTCTAATAAAAATTACTAAAAAAAAATCAAACAAAGTGAATAAATAGAACATTGGATCATTCCGCATCACTTATTATAGGGATCTTACGGAGCCTTTTCATGCATGACAAGATTCGGGTATGATCATAGAAAATATTCTCCTCAAGCGAACCAGCCTATCCTTATTATGCTATATAAAGGGATTGACGTGATGTGATGGTTGGATGCGGAGACACATTGGGTTGTGAATTCCAACGTGGCGGATAAAATCATATATCTGCACGGGCCAATCAATAGTTCAAGTCACACACTCCCATAATCCATCCTCTGTTTAGGAAAATATACTTCAACTATTCTATTCGTATCAAATAAAAAATACTTCAGAGTCGAATAGAAGTATCCAAATAACATGCCTTATTTTTAAACAATCCATATTTGTAGCAATGAAAGACTCTTGTCCCTCCCCGATATGATAAATTACAAATATCTATTATCTATGATCTGCCTTTTCTATAAAGGACCCGAAATACCTTGCTTACGTATCATTGGAAAGTGCATTAACATAAATACGGCAGTAAGAAGAGGTAATACAAAAGTATGTAAACTATAAAAACGAGTTAAAGTGGACTGGCCCACACTAGCACTTCCACGTAATAATTCTACCAAAGGTGATCCTATTATAGGAATAGCTTCAGGCACGCCTGTTACAATTTTTACTGCCCAATAGCCAATTTGGTCCCAAGGCAAAGAATAACCAGTTACGCCAAAAGATGCGGTCAATACAGCCAGAACCACCCCGGTAACCCAAGTTAATTCGCGGGGTTTTTTAAAACCACCCGTAAGATATACACGAAATACGTGCAAGATCATCATTAGAACCATCATACTTGCTGACCATCGATGAACTGATCGAATTAACCAACCAAAGTTGGCCTCAGTCATTATGTATTGAACAGAAGAAAAAGCCTCTGTAACAGTTGGACGATAGTAAAAGGTCATAGCAAAACCCGTAGCTACTTGTACTAAAAAACAGGTAAGCGTAATCCCCCCTAGACAATAAAATATGTTGACATGAGGAGGAACATATTTACTAGTTATATCATCTGCAATCGCTTGAATCTCGAGACGTTCCTCGAACCAATCATATACTTTATTGAGATAGGTAACCCAAGAAAGACTCCCCCTCTGAGAGCCGTATATGAGAATTTCATCTCGTACGGCTCAAGCCAAAACCCACAAATACTAGTTTCAACGGATATGGAATATTTTATATAGAGTTTCAAACTTCTTGTGGCTTAGCCGCTTGACTCGATTTGACCCAAAGATACGAAGTAAGAAAAATCCGGAATCTATTCTTTGTGATGATAATGCCAAGAAATAAAATCTCAAGTTGGCTCATCCATCTTTTTTTATGTTAATCGTGACAGGCCACTTGAATCTTCTCTTCCCTATCTTTTTTTTGATAGAAATTCTCTTGTTGAGACCCTATGAATCAATTGAAACCTCAGATTCATACTAGAACCACGATGATTTAATAAAACCAAAGCTAAACTCAAAGGGTTTCTGAGTAAAAACCATTTGATCATCACTTCTTCAATGAATGTAATAACTCAACAAAATTTATAGAAAGAGGTTTCTTTCGGAGAAAAAATTGTTTGATTTATAAAAATAAAAGACCTTTTTTACATTTTTTTGAATCCGGTTGCGAGGTCTGAATAATAGGTATGAATCATAGTTCAAATATTTCTTTTCTTGATCTATTCTATATAGTCCGTGCTCCAGAGACTACAATAAATATCTGACGGTAGAATCATCTTGATAGAGATGACAAATCCATTCTTTGTATTATCAATAGGATCAATTATAACAAGTCACACGCTCATATTCCGGAAATGAAATATCGAAACAAATAAATTTCACGATCGAACTACCAGAATGGTCTATAAATCCAAGTCTTAGGTAATCTTAAGTTAAATTCTTAAGTATTTTAATATTTTAAGCATTAAGTAAATATAAGTAAAATAATCTTTTTTGATTGAAAAACTAGGACTTCCTAGTTTTTATGAACTAATTAATTGAAATTCCATCCAGTAAAACAGATGAATTATAAATTTCTAAAATAATAGATAGAAATATTGCAAATAGAGCCATTGCAACTCCCATAAGTGGTGTAGTCCCCCACCCTGGAGCTACTTTTCCATATTCCGAATTCAATGGTTTCAATAAACTCCCTACGCCAGTTTGTCTTGGCCTAGATCTAGAACTACTCTCA